ATCCTTTTTGCACAAACAAAAGAAAACCAATCTGATTATGAGTTAGAAATCAAACTAGAAAATTATGCGGATAAATGGAAGGGTGAAAGAAAGAAAAAGAATATCAATGATATAGAATTCCAATATGTAAGGTCTATGTCTATGAGTCATCACATAAAAGCTAATGTAGGAAAGCATCAATAGCAATTGATTTAGAATTAAACAAATCCGTTCATAAAACAAAAAATCAAGAGCCTTGAGTCAATCCAGACTGAGAAGATTGACTCAAGAACAAATTTTCTTTTTATTATAGGCTCCATTGGAAAATTAAGACCTAACCATTAATAGAGAAGTGATGGGAACGATGGAACCTGTAAATACATAAGATTTTACTGAAAACAAATCTTAATGATTTATTGGAAGGATAGCGAAAGGAACCAGAAGACAATCCATTTATTTTATTATGAGAGATCATGGGTTACCTATACAAATAAAATAACTATTGAAAGACTAAATATGAAAGAGGAAATATTCGCCCGCGAAGATTTTTTGTATATTATTTTTGTTCATATTCTTTTTGATTGCTAAATTTTAGCAATCGGGTATCCTAATTAGAATATATAAAAAAATTTGTTACAACCTTATAACAAATAACAAAAACAAGATTATCGAAAAAAAATATAGAAAAATTGTCTATAACTACTGTCTATAACTAGAATAATTATTTCTATCTAGAACTATTAGATCTATAAACTCTAAAATAGAATATATATTCTAATATCTAATATATATATATATACAAATAGAAATATATATAAATTTCTATTCTACTAAATATTCGACTAAATACCCTCTATCTAATAATCTAAGATTCTAATACTAATAAATAGATTCAAATAAATAGATTTAACTAAATTAAGTGAAATTCAAAGAATACCATGATTTAGTATATTATTTTATTCCTCAAAGACATGTATATATTTTTTTTTTAATCATTTTATTCGCGAGGAGCTGGATGAGAAGAAATTTTCATGTCCGGTTCTGTAGTAGGGATGGAATTGAGAAAGAACCATCAACTATAACCCCAAAAGAACCCGATTCCGTAAACACCATAGAGGAAGAATGAAAGGAATAGCTTTTCGAGGCAATCGTATTTGTTTTGGAAGATATGCTCTTCAAGCACTTGAACCCGCTTGGATTACATCTAGACAAATAGAAGCGGGGCGACGAGCAATGACACGAAATGCACGCCGCGGTGGAAAAATATGGGTACGTATATTTCCCGACAAACCCGTTACTTTAAGACCTACGGAAACACGTATGGGTTCGGGGAAAGGGTCTCCTGAATATTGGGTAGCTGTCGTTAAACCGGGTAGAATACTTTATGAAATGGGCGGAGTAGCAGAAAATATAGCGAGAAAGTCTATTTCAATAGCAGCATCCAAAATGCCTATACGAACTCAATTCCTTATTTCAAAATAAGAATATAGAACCAAAGGAAAAAGACCTTTTGGATACTAAAAAAAAGCGCAAGTTTCTTTTTTTCTTTTGGACAAACAATATATCTTTTTTTCCTTTGCATTTAAATAACAGATAAAAAAAACGATATGATCCAATCTCAGACCCATTTGAATGTAGCCGATAACAGTGGAGCCCGAGAATTGATGTGTATTCGAATCATAGGGACTAGTAATCGCCGATATGCTCACATCGGTGACGTTATTGTTGCTGTGATCAAGGAAGCAGCACCCAATTCACCTCTAGAAAGATCCGAAGTAATCAGAGCTGTAATTGTACGTACTTGTAAAGAACTTAAACGTAATAACGGTATAATAATACGATATGATGACAATGCTGCAGTTGTCATTGATCAAGAAGGAAATCCAAAAGGAACTCGAATTTTTGGTGCAATTGCCCGGGAATTGAGACAGTTAAATTTTACTAAAATAGTTTCATTAGCACCTGAGGTCTTATAAGATAAAAAATTAGAAGATATAAGATAGAAAATTTCAGATTAAGAGGAGACCATGATATGGTTATAGTATTTAGTATTATAGTTAGAGTATTTGAATTATTTGAATAAAAACAAATATAGAATTAATCAAACACAATTAATTAGTAAACTGTGTTTCACGCATATACCTTTAATTAAATAATAATTAAATAATAAGAAAATTCAAATTTAGAGATTTACTAAAACAATAAAAAAAAAGAGTATGTTGATTATATCAAAACTAGATAAAAATAAAAATTTTAGTTTATCATGGGTAGGGATCCTATTGCTGACATAATAACCTCTATACGAAATGCTGATATGAATAGAAAAGGAACCGTTCGAATAGCAGCTACTAACATCACCGAAAACATTATTAAAATACTCTTACAAGAGGGTTTTATTAAAAATGTCAGGAAACATCAGGAAGGCAACAAAAAATTTTTGGTTTTAACCCTACGCCATAGAAGGAAGAAGAAAGGACCAGATAGAACTAGTCTAAATTTAAAACGGATTAGCCGGCCGGGTCTACGAATCTATTCTAACTATCAAAAAATTCCTAGAATTTTGGGCGGGATGGGCATTGTAATTCTTTCTACTTCTCGGGGTATACTGACAGACCGGGAAGCTCGACTCGAAAGAATCGGCGGAGAAATCTTGTGTTATATATGGTAATCTTTTTGATATCCGAATTCGATCCAGGCTTATTATTTCTTTGTTAAAAAAAAAAGAGATAGGTTTCTAATAACATTCCATTCCTCTCCAATCCTCTTACATTAGTTAATACTTCAAGAGGATTTGCGATGGAATGAAAGAACAAAAGTGGCTTCAGGAGAGTTTCATTATTGAATCACTTTTTCAATTTCAATAATATGTCCCAAGTTCCTTTAGATAATGAAGATCTGGTTTTAAGTTATCTTTTAGCCAAGATAGTTTTGTGTTCTACGTATACTACCAATATATACTACCACGAGATAGTATCAAAGTACTTATAATTCGATCAGAGCGCGTCTAATTTATAGACTCCATAAAAAGATTTGAATGATTAGGCAGTTTTTTTTCAACTTTAAAATTACTTTTGCCTTTCGTAGGAATAGAATTTAAGATTTCAAAATTTAAAGAAACTTAGTTTCGTCAAAAAAAAGTTTGTATATTCAAAAATTAAGGGATCGCAAATATGAAAATAAGAGCTTCTGTTCGTAAAATTTGTGAAAAATGTCGACTGATACGTAGACGGGGACGAATTATAGTAATTTGCTTCAACCCAAGACATAAACAAAGACAAGGATAATCTTTCTAAGCGAGAACACTCTAAAGGATCCGATGAAAAAAAAAGGATCCATTTTGACATAAAATGGATATATCCATAGACCGCTGACTTATATTTATGAGATGATAAAATATGGCAAAACCTTTACCACGAATTGGTTCACGCAGAACTGGACGCATTGGTTCACGTAAGAATGCACGTAAAATACCAAAAGGAGTTATTCATGTTCAAGCAAGTTTCAACAATACTATTGTGACCGTTACAGATATACGGGGACGAGTAATTTCTTGGTCCTCCGCTGGCACTTGTGGATTCAAAGGCACAAGAAGAGGAACACCATTTGCTGCCCAAACCACAGCCGGAAATGCTATTCGGACAGTGGTGGATCAAGGCATGCAACGAGCAGAAGTCATGATAAAAGGTCCTGGTCTCGGACGCGATGCGGCATTAAGAGCTATTCGCAGAAGTGGTATACTATTAACTTTCGTCCGGGATGTAACCCCTATGGCACATAATGGCTGCAGACCCCCTAAAAAAAGGCGCGTGTAAAAATAAATAGTGAAGAGATTTCAAGAGAAATAAATAATTCAACGAATTCACAATAACAATATTATTATGGTTCGAGAGAAAGTAACAATATCTACTCGGACACTGCAGTGGAAATGTGTTGAATCAAGAAAGGACAATAAGCGTCTTTATTACGGACGCTTTATTCTGTCTCCGCTTATGAAAGGCCAATCCGATACGATAGGCATTGCGATTCGAAGAGCTTTGCTTGGAGAAATAGAAGGAACCTGTATCACACGTGCAAAATCTGAGAAAATATCACACGAATTTTCTACTATAACAGGTATTCAAGAATCAATACATGAAATTTTAATGAATTTGAACGAAATTGTATTGAGAAGCAATTTGTACGGAACTTGTGACGCGTCTATTTGTGTTAAGGGTCCTGGATATGTAACTGCTCAAGACATCATTGTACCACCTTTTGTGGAAATCATTGATAATACACAGCATATCGCTAGCCTAACCGAACCAATTGATTTGTGTATTCGATTACAAATCGAGAGGAATCGTGGCTATCGTATAAAACCGACAAAAACCTTTCAAGACGGAAGTTTTCCTCTAGATGCTGTATTCATGCCGGTTCGAAATGCAAATCATAGTGTTCATTCTTATGGAAATGGGAATGAAAAGCAAGAGATACTTTTTCTCGAAATATGGACAAACGGAAGTTTAACTCCTAAAGAAGCCCTTCATGAGGCTTCCCGTAATTTGATTGATTTATTTATTCCTTTTCTACATGCAGACGAACAAAACTTACATTTAGAAAAAAATCAGCACAACTTTACTTTACCCCTTTTTACTTTTCATGATAGATTGACTAAATTAAGAAAAAATAAAAAAGAAATACCATTGAAATACATTTTTATTGACCAATTCGAATTGACTCCTAAGATCTATAATTGCCTCAAAAGGTCTAATATACATACATTATCAGACCTTTTGAATAAGAGTCAAGAAGATCTTATGCAAATTGAAGATTTTCACATAGACGATGTAAAACATATATTGGGTATTTTAGAAATAGAAAAGCATTTCGCAATGGATTGACTAAAGAATCAAATCGAAATCCATTGGATTTCGATTCATTTTCGTCTTCTTTCGAAAAATTAAAAAAAAAAATCTTTAGAAACAAAAAAAGATGAAAATTTTGAATCTGTAGCACAATCCATATATTTGCAAAATATATCC